GTACACTTGAAACATAGCCCAAAAAATGGAAGGAACGATTATCTAATTGGTTTATATGGATCCTGTGCAGTTGAGACCACAAGTGAAAATTACATTGCCATAAATAGATAAAGTGATATTTCCATTTTTTTATCAAAAGATAAGTTCCCTTTGAAATCAAAAGGGATTTTTCCCGATATCTAACATAATGCATGAAAGAATCTTTGAACAACCGCAAAGCCTTCTGAAAATCATTACAAAGCACTACTACAAGATGTTCTATTTTCCCATAGAAATGGACTCGTTCAAGAAGGGCTTCCCAGGATATTGATCGTAAATGAGAAGATTGTTTACGGATAAAAAGGAATACGGATTCCCATTCATATACATGAGAATTATATATGAATAAGGATAATCTTTCATTTTCTTTTTTTGAAAAAGAAAAGCATTTTTTTTTGCTAATGAGACTGCCCGAATGACAATACTCGTATAAAAAGATTCGCAATAAATGCAAAGAGGGGACGTCTTGTATCCAGTAACGAAGGGTTTGAACTAAAATTTCTGGATGGATAGGGTAGGGTATTAATACATCCGATATATGATATAAATAGAATATATTGTCCTCAAAAAAGGAAAATATTGAGTGGATAGATCGTAAATTATGAGATTTTGCTATTTCTCTTTTTTTTTCTAGGCAAGACACTAATTGGAAGGAGAATGGAATTTCCACAATAATTGAAAAAGCCTCCGATATCATTTTCGAATGCAAATTGTTTTTTCGCCCCAACAATTGATTTTGTTGAAAATCATTTTCATTACAAGAAATAAGAAAATGATTCTGTTTATGCATTCGAATAATTAAACGTTTCACAATTAGTGAACTAGATTTATCGCCATAACCTAAATTTTCTATGGATTCGTAAGGAATCGGTCTATTTAAACCATGATCATGGCCGAGTGCGTAGATATATTCCTGAAAAAGAAGTGGATACAGGAAGTGCTTTTGCTCAGATCTAAATGTTTCTAAATATCCTTTTAATTTTTCCATTTGAAATGACCAAAAAGTGTGGAAGGTTTCTTAGATTAACAAATGATACATAGTGCGATACGGTCAAAACGGGGTATCCAATAAGAAAGGAATACCTCGAAGATAAGTAGCCAATCCACGGATCTTCCCTTTTCTTCTATCCCACCTTTCGTTCCACTTACAGGAAGTGGTTAGAAATCCTTTATTTTTGCAATCCTATCGCTCTTTTGATTTTGGAATTTCTTTTTTTCTCAGTATACCGTTTCTTCTACACATTGCTTTTCCCATAAGAATCTAAAAAATGAGAGAATAACGAATAATTAGGATTCAAAAAAAGGGAATCGATGATTCACTCGCAGGAGAACCCCCCCCTTTTCCGCATCAGACACTAATATATTTTTAACCTCTAATTAGACCGGGCAATTATTCGAATTAAGAGAAAAAGCTCGTTACTTCGGGTTTCCCTATAATTGGAGCTTTAGAGCTCTATCCATTTATTGACTCAACCCAATGATGAATTGATTTGATCCCCTTCCAAGAATCAAAACAAGATTTTGTAATGATCCGGTCTAGTGAGGATTAAGAATGGGGTATTCTTAGAATTCTCCATTGAAACGACATGCTGTTTTTTCCATTCATCCCCTTCAGGATCAGTCGTGGTCTTACAAACTTTACTAATAGTATGTACAAATACGTTGCTTCATCCAAATGTGTAAAAGATCATAGTCGCACTTAAAAGCCGAGTACTCTACCGTTGAGTTAGCAACCCATATATGTATATGTTAAGTAAATAGGATGTATAAATACGATCGTAATATAATAATATATTTTATATATATTTTAAAAATATATGATAAGGAAATCCCCGACCTACCTACCAAAACTAAAACTAGTAAATAGTGAAAAATCTAAAGAAATCATTTAAGAATCTATCAGGAAAATCAAAAAGAAACAAAAACGAACAGATCAGACTAAAAAACGGATTGTAGTGCAGGGATCCATAGAAAAAGGTACTCTACTAACACTATAAAATAAAAAAATAAAAATAAAATATAAAAAAATAAAATATAAAAAGGTATATAAATGGGCGGGACCCTATCCAATTTTTCATGAATTTTTTCCATTCAACTAAAAACGAAAAAGAGACTTCTTTTGTTCTAGTGAGTTTTGTGAATCCACCATTTTCGTGAAGTGAAGTGTGAAGTGAATAAACGAAGTGTTTGATCGTGGAGAAATCGATCGATTTCTCCACGATCAAATTATATTTGATCGATACACCATTGTCAATATGAATTGAATGTTGAAAAAAAAAATAATAAATAAAAAGAAAATGAATAAGGATAATATAATAATGAATAAAACTATTCAATTAATGAAAAAACGAATTTCAAAGAATTCCATTTTTGTTGGATTGGCACTACATAGATAAGAAACGAAGTACGGATAGGGGAATAAATTAAGGAAAAGAAGGATAAATCTAGAATTTTTCCAATATAGGTAAGTACAATAAGTAAGATTGACTCTTTACCTGTTAAAATGAAATCCAATAGTAAAAACCCCTTCATGGTAATACCTACACCTCATAGATCCAGTTATTTCATCTATTCACTTGATCACCTTTACCGTCTCATATCAATACAATAAGATTTTTAAAATTATAAAATATACATACGATCTTAGAATTTATATAGGATTTATAGGATTAAGTATGAATAGAACAAGCCCATAAGGGGGTAGAGGAGTGGAGAAACAATTCCCAAAAATTAGATATGGAGCCCCCCTTTTGTTTGATTAACTCGAATTGTTTGATTAACTCGAAGTTCTTTAAATATCTCCGCCTTCTTTGAAATATCATGAACAGTTCCTGTAGGTTGAGCACCCTTTCCGAGGAAGTATAGAACAGCAGGAACATTTAAATATGTTTGATTCTTGATCGGATCATAAAAACCCACTTTCTGAAGATCCCTTCCCTCTCTTCGTGATCGAACATCAATTGCAACGATTCGATAGACGGCCCATTGGGATAGATGTGGATTAACCCCCCCCCCTGGAAACGTATAAGAGGCTTTCTCCTCGTACGGCTCGAGAAAGAATGATGAGAACTTATGCATATATGCGGTAAATGCATTTATGAAATAATCAATTAGACTAGAATTGAAGTCGTTTTTTGTTCTTCCTTCTTAAAAAAAGTATCATTCATACTCATAACTCAAATTAGTTAATTCTCAAGGAGCTCAAGGGCTTATACATTTATTGAGTCGTCTCTAGCATCTTTTGTTTGTCTTACCTAGGATCCATTTCCTCACTTTTTTGAATATTTGGTTCAATCCAGCTGGTAAGGCAATTGCAAAAGAGTGTTTCCTTGTTTCAATATCTGTTATCTTTACATTGATCCTTGGGTTTAGAACATTGATCCTTGGGTTTAGACATTACTTCGGTGGTTCTTAATCTCTCAAAAAAGCAGCAACATACCCTTTATTGTTTCTTTTTATTGAAGAATCATAGGAATGATTGATTCCTCTGCAATACACTTATAATCGAAATAGTTTTATTAATTTCGATCGATTTCACCTTTTTTATTTGAAACTTATTCGAAATTGACCCCTTTGATCCTATATCGAAGATATGTTTACGAAGTTTGTTCAATTTATTGATTGGTACTAACCCTAGACCCCCTCTCCTGCTAAAAAAATCATTTGGACTCGAGCTCCATCATGTACCCTAAAATTCTCATTAGGGGTCGTTAGAACAAACTAAACTATGTCGAGCCAAGAGCATCTTCGAGGATATAGAAAGTGGCGGATTCTTGCATCCACTGCCAATGATGTCCTTCAAGTCGCACGTTGCTTTCTACCACATCGTTTCAAACGAAGTTTTACCATAACATTCCCCTAATTTGAAATTCTAGAACCAGTGTGGAATTGATTCAATATAGAATCAAATCATGAATAGTCATTGGATTTATTTAATCGGTGCTCCATAATTTCTTTTTCGATATACTTTTTCGATATAGAAGTATAAGTATTCATATAGAGAAGCTTTAACAAAGATTTCATTCCATTTATTTGAATGATAAAAGATGGAATGAAATCTTTGTTAAAAGACATAAAAATGGGGTTGCTTAACGCTTATTTACACCTAATCACAAAAAAGAAAAATAGATGGAGAAAATCGAACTTATTTGTTTGTTTTTTATTTTTATAAGGATAAATATAAAAGAATTGGTGAAATATAAGATTAAGGTCGTTATTCTTTAATTGAATTGGAAATTCAATTAAAGTTAATTAGTAATTATTGAAATGAAAAAAATACAAGTCTGATAAAATCAGAATTGTAGGAGTATGATCTTTCCATATATACATCAGATATAAGGAGCACTTGTCAATAGAGTATACTAATGACATTGTCATTATTTACGTTTGGGAAATCACGGGCCTTTTTCGCCGAAATAGAAATTGCCACGTTACTGAAATACAAGAACAGGAATACATATAAACAATGTTTATAGTGTATTAAATAATGAATATAGTGCATTAATGGCTCATTTTCTAAAGCTTTTCTTTTGCTTTACTTGAAACTGAAAAACAAAAAAACCAAAATTCAAGTTGAAATTTGGTTTTTCAAGTTGATAAACCACATTTCCATAAATGACAAATTCCATCAAACTCGAGTGGAAAAAAAATGATTGACTTTCCAAAACGATAGAAAACCCCTCTCTTTCCCATTTTGCCACAAAACAAAAGCATGTGGTGAGGGAATCATTTTTTCTTTAAAAATAAGAAACAACCCATTTTTTAACTAACTAACCTCACTCAATATGAATAGAACCCGGGTGAAAGGAGCGGGCATACAATGAATAGTCTACCCTCCTTTTCAAAAAAATCTTTTCTTTATTTAATTTATGTCCACATCCCAACAAAAAAAGATTTTTGCTTCCATCCACGCGGCATTTAGATTTCTACCCTTGTGAGAAACAACGTCGAAGAGGATTATAAATATATATATAACAATCATTAAAAACCCAAAGGAAAAAGAAAATGACATTGTATCCACCACTGATAGATACGCAGAAAAGGATGTTCTTTAAGTTTCTTCTGTTCTGAGGGAACAGCTCTGGGACGGAAGGATTCGAACCTCCGAGTAACGGGACCAAAACCCGGTGCCTTACCGCTTGGCCACGCCCCATTTATATGTCGATTAGACAATAATAGACAATAATATTGTTATTGTCTGTTCGTCAATTCCAACCCAAATATCTACCGAATTGGTTGTTGCTAAGATTCGATACGTGGAAACGTAGAATGAAAATAAATTCATTGATCATTGCATAGAATTCCATTAAGATATTGTATGAAAATAGAATTCCATCTTGATTTTCATTTTACAATTGAAGGGTTTTGGTTGGGGGAGGGAAAAGAAAAAAGAAAGATTTTTTTCTTTTCCCCCATATCAATAACTCAATAAAAAATGAAATTATCTCTAATCCAATCCAAGAACGAAATGTTTGTTATGCTTAATATCTTTAGTTTGATCTGTCTTAGTTCTGCCCTTCATTCGAGTAGCTTTTTCTTCGCTAAATTGCCGGAAGCTTATGCCCTTTTCAATCCAATCGTGGATGTTATGCCAGTCATACCTGTGTTCTTTTTTCTCTTAGCCCTTGTTTGGCAAGCTGCTGTAAGTTTTCGATGAGATTTTGAATTGGAATACTAAAATATTCACCACGATAGATTCGAACAAAAAATATGTGTTCTAACAAAATGGGGAAAAACAATTGCTAATATCGGGTAAATCATACATTATGAACCTTCGATTCATACATAGAAATTCTCTATGGATTGGATTATGAATATGGAGATCCGCGCGCGGGGTCTGGATCAGCTAATGTCTTCTTCATTCTGATCTTACGAGCTATTCTAAATAAGGTTGCCTCAAACAAAATACTAAATTGGGGAGATCCTTTTGATAACCAAGGATAGAAGTCGAATTTTAGGACAGAGAAATTTCTTAAAATCCTTTTCTTGGTGCAAGATATTTGGGACAAAAATAGAGAATCTATTCCCTTATTTTCCACAATATAATTTGGAGATTGTGTAATGCTTACTCTCAAACTCTTCGTTTACACAGTAGTGATATTCTTTGTTTCTCTCTTCATCTTCGGATTCCTATCTAATGATCCAGGACGTAATCCTGGGCGCGAGGACTAAAAAACCCCCTTTCTTTTTGTTTTTTTTTTTTTATTTTCTTTATTCTTTATTTTTTAATGATTTTTTTTACATTTCATCCATTTAACTATGAAAATGGAACTAACTATGAGAAATAAAGCCGAGACTCTCGATTTTTTCGAATTCCAACGAATTCCCGATAGAAACTAAAAAGGATCCGAAGAAACGGAGAGAGAGGGATTCGAACCCTCGGTACGAATAACTCGTACAACAGATTAGCAATCTGCCGCTTTAGTCCACTCAGCCATCTCTCCCAATTCCTAATTCAAAAATTAGATAATTCACATGTCAATTATGAATGAAAAATAGATAAAAGTCTTTTTCTTTCTTTATTTATTCTCTTTTTTATTCTAAATAAAGAATTTTTCTATCTATTTAGAAAGATAGAAATTTCATAAGCAATTGCAATTTTATACCCATTTTATTAGCAATTCCGTTTGAATAATGATTCAGAACAAAAATTTCCAATAGAAAAAAAAGTACCTCTTTGATTTACTACGAAAGAGTTTTTTACTCCCCCAGCCTGGCTAGTACCTAGCCGGGCCATTCTTTGTTTTGCTTCTTGTCATTTTCATTTCATTTCTATGATTCGTATAATCTTTATGTATGATAAAGGTTCTTTTTCTTACTTCTTTTTCTTTTATCCATTTTTTTATTCAAAAGAAAAATCTATATCAGATTTCCATTCCGACGAGAATCCCCCCTTTTCCTCACAGAAAAACTTCGTTTGTTTGAAATGAAATCCACAAACAAAGCGAATACTATCTTTATTAGATCTAATGAAATTAACTCAATTCATAAGATCTGGGGAGTGTATGAGAATAAATGAAGTAAGGAGGAATCGCTCCGAAAAGGAAGAGAAAATACAACCAACCCCCCTCCCCCTATTCGACAAATGATGTATTTATATACATTATATATATTATAGCGGGTATAGTTTAGTGGTAAAAGTGTGATTCGTTCTATTAATAGCTGAAATAGTTAAGGGATCCTTTAAGTTTAACCGAGATTCCGATCAAAAACTTTATTTCTTAGAAAAGGTTTAATCCTTTACCTCTCAATGCGCCATTTGGAGAAGAAGATAGATTCTCGTGATTTATATCCAATCCAAAAAGTCAATTAGAAATTGAAAAATGAGATTATGAAATCGCGAAACATAATTTTTTTTAGTTAGATCAACCCTTCAAAAAGGCTCCATGGATGAAGATCCAAAAGTTTATTTCTAATCGTAACTAGATCTTCAACTTTTTTTGAATGTAAAAAGAGAGATTG